ATGTGCTTATTCTGATAGGCAATGAGATATTCAAATGATTTTTCATCGAATGACTATTCATCTATTGTATTTTCATGTAAATAGGGGGCAAGAAAGCTCTATGGAAAAACGGTGGTTCAATTCGATGTTGTCTAACGAAGAGTTAGAATACAGATGTGGGCTAAGTAAATCAACGGACAGTCTTGGTCCTATTGAAAATACCTGTGGTAGTGAAGATCCGATTATAACTGATACGTATAAAAACATTCCTCGTTGGAGTGATAGTACCAGTTCTAGTTACAATAATGTTGATCATTTATTTGGCGTTCGGGACATTCGGAATTTCATCTCTGATGACACTTTTTTAGTTAAGGATAGTAATGGGGACAGTTATTCCATATATTTTGATATTGAAAATCAGATTTTTGAGATTGATAATGATCATTCTTTTCTGAGTGAAGTAGAAAGTTCTTTTTATAGTTATCGGAATTCTAGTTATCTGAATAATGTATCTAAGGGTGACGATCCCCACTATGATCGTTACATGTATGATACTAAATATAGTTGGAATAATCATATTAATAGTTGCATTGACAGTTATCTTAGTTCTCAAATCCATATTGATAGTTACATTTTAAGTGGTAGTGATAATTACGGTGACAGCTACATTTATAGTTACATTTGTGGTGAAAGTGGAAATAGTAGTGAAAACAAGAATTCCAGTATAAGAACTAACACGAATGGTAGTGATTTAACTAAAAGTTCTAATGATCTCGAGGTAACTCAAAAATACAGGCATTTGTGGGTTCAATGCGAAAATTGTTATGGATTAAATTATAAGAAATTTTTTAAGTCAAAAATGCATATTTGTGAACAATGTGGATATCATTTGAAAATGAGTAGTTCAGATAGAATCGAACTTTCGATTGATCCAGGTACTTGGGATCCTCTGGATGAAGACATGGTCTCTCTGGATCCCATTGAATTTCATTCGGAGGAGGAACCTTATAAAGAGCGTATTGATTCTTATCAAAGAAAGACAGGATTAACTGAGGCTGTTCAAACAGGCACAGGTCAACTAAATGGTATTCCTATAGCAATTGGGGTTATGGATTTTCAGTTTATGGGGGGTAGTATGGGATCTGTAGTAGGCGAGAAAATCACCCGTTTGGTCGAGTATGCTACCAATAAATTTTTACCTCTTATTCTAGTATGTGCTTCCGGAGGAGCACGCATGCAAGAAGGAAGTTTGAGCTTGATGCAAATGGCTAAAATATCTTCTGCTTTATGTGATTATCAATCAAATAAAAAGTTATTCTATGTATCAATCCTTACATCTCCTACTACTGGTGGGGTGACAGCTAGTTTTGGTATGTTGGGAGATATCATTATTGCCGAACCCAATGCCTACATTGCATTTGCGGGTAAAAGAGTAATTGAACAAACATTGAATAAGACAGTACCTGAAGGTTCACAAGCGGCTGAATATTTATTCCATAAGGGCTTATTCGATCCAATCGTACCACGTAATCTTTTAAAAGGCGTTCTGAATGAGTTATTTCAGCTCCACGCTTTCTTTCCTTTGAAAAAAAATTCAATCGAGTAGAGCTTTAAGTTCAATTATTTTATTTGTGGCGAACAACCAATTAGTTTATCAGAATCAAAGTAAAAATTAGAAGAATCGGGTTTTATTTGGTGACACAAGATTTAATTCTAGAAAGAATAAAAAGTTGCAGAAAATTCTTTATTTTTTTTTAGAGATCTTTTTTTACCCATATTCCTGATTCTGATTACTAATCAGAAAGTTTCTCTCAACAAGATAAAAGAGCTAATTCTTCTTTTCGCGACATTACATTAGCATTAGGCAAGGCAAATAAAACGAATTAAATGTTACCTTCTAACGTATGTATATACAATATAATTCAAATATAGATATATAGTCTTGCCTCTTTCTATATCTCCCAAGAATTTTCATTATTACTAATAATCCCTGTTGGATCGTATTCTAACGAATCTTTCGGGAATTTTTAAGAAACTCTTTCTTTTTATTAAATTAAAATTAGAAGACAAGAACAAAATAATAAAAGAAGAATACTAAATAGATGGATTATCATACATATATTCCATGTAGAAAAATAAAATGAATAAGTCCATTTATTTAGTTCTACATTCCTTGCACTTATTATATACTCCATTATTATATATACTCACTTATAGTATAATTATATACGAATTATAATTAATAACTAATTTTAATATATATAAAATTTTAATATATATAATATAAATATATAATATAAGAATAACAGGTACAAATATTAAATCGAGGTACCCATTCTATGACAACTCTCAACTTACCCTCTATTTTTGTGCCTTTAGTGGGCCTAGTATTTCCGGCAATTGCAATGGCTTCTTTATCTCTTCATGTTCAAAGAAACAAGATTTTTTAAATCCGATGCGACTAGCTATTTTAAAATAGATCAGGATCGGCGGATGTCTGAAATGGAAAGTCAATGTATCT